GAGGACCAATTATATAGAATATTTAGAATTTTGTCCCCAAAAATTCTCTTCGGACCCCTTTTTTTAAATGAATTAATTAAGTCAAAATTTTTTAATGATGAATAAATAGGTTTATATAAAAAGAAGGCTATAAATATTCCCCAATAAGCTATACTAACCGAAAAAGTTGCATTTATCACAAATTCATACCAATCCACAGAATTCTTCGAATTTGAATGTAAAAGATTTATAGATGGAGTTAACCATTGAGTTAATATATCCAAATCCGTTCCTTCGTGATTGAATGGAATTCCTATGAATCCAATGAAGGAAGTAAACAGAATCAATACAACCAGAGTAAATAACATAGTATTGTCCGATTCATGAGGATATGAAGAAATATTTTTATTGTCAAAATCAGTAATAGTAATAAAAGATCGGATCATTTTTATTAAATTTCCATCAATTTTATATAGGTTTTTTGTTTTCGAAAAAAAAGAAGCCCTTTCCTTATTGTTCATTGTTAATAAGGTTAATAAACCAAAATTTTTATTAATATTCATCGTTTTCAATCCTTCTTTACCCCATAGAGATATTGAATAGAAGTAACTACTTTTTTTTCCACTGTAATTTTTTAAATAAATGTTCAAATGACCTTCAAAAGTAAGTAAATAGATTCGAAACATATAAAATGCAGTTAATCCGGCCGTGAAATAAGCTATTATTGCGAAAATCGGCGAATATAACCAACTACCATTAAGAATTTCATCTTTGGACCAAAAACAAGCAAGAGGCGGAATACCACAAAGAGAAAGTGTACCTATTAAAAAAGCAGTTTTTGTAATTGGCACATGTTTTGTTAATCCCCCCATAAGAACCATATTCTGACTTTTATCTGGAGAATATCCAACAATAGCTTCCATTGAATGAATAACGGATCCGGATCCTAAAAACAATAATGCTTTTGAATAAGCATGAGTAATCAAATGAAATAAAGCAGCTCGATAAGAACCTATACCTAGGGCTAACATCATATAACCCAGTTGAGACATTGTAGAATAAGCTAAACTTCTCTTAATGTCTTTTTGAGCAAGAGCTAAAGTAGCTCCTAATAGTACGGTTATTATACCTATAAAAGATATTCCATTCGTTATGTAAGGTATGACTACGAAAAGAGGAAGAAGTCGAGCGACTAGAAAAATCCCCGCCGCTACCATGGTAGCAGCATGTATGAGAGCTGAAATAGGAGTAGGCCCCTCCATAGCATCAGGTAACCATACATGAAGGGGAAATTGGGCAGATTTAGCAACTGCACCAGCAAATAACAAGAAAGTACACAAAATACAAAATAAAAAATGGATCTCATTTTTATTAATTAAGTTATTGAATATTTCAAACAAATCCCGAAACTCGAAACTGCCTGTTATCCAATAAATACCTAAAATTCCTAATAATAAGCCAAAATCCCCTACACGATTAGTCACAAACGCTTTTTGACAGGCATTTGCAGCAATAGGTCGTATGAACCAAAACCCTATTAATAGATACGAACACATTCCAACTAATTCCCAAAAAATATAAATTTGTATCAAATTTGAACTAGTAACTAATCCCAGCATGGAAGTATTGAAAAAACTCATATAAGCAAAAAATCTCAAATATCCCCGATCATGAGACATATAATTATCACTATAAACAAGAACTAGAATTGCAACAGTAGTAATTAACATTGACATAATAGAGGTAAGTGGATCGATCAAGTAGCCGAATTCTAAAGAAAAATCATTATTAATAGTCCAAGACCATACATATTGATAAATAGAATTGCTATTTATTTGCTGAATAGACAGCTTCATCGAGAAAATCATAACTATACTTAACAACAAAATACTAGAAAAAGCCCAAATACGCCGAAGATTTTTTGTTGTCGTCGGAAAAAGGAGAAGTCCCACTCCTATTAACAAAGGAACCGGAAGTGGAGTGAAGGGTATGATCCATCCATATTGGTATATATGTTCCATAATCAAATATCTAAATTTTTTATTTAAATTTTATTTTTTGTTTACGATTCGCCGGTTCTTGCCTCTTTTGAATTGAAAGAAGCCAATAAAAAAAATCAAGTTTTTATTTTACATAACTTAAAAAAATAGAATTTGTTAATTTACTATTTTATATTAAATAAAATTTTTAATTAATATTATTAAACATTTTTTATTTTAATATTCAAACCAAGAAGTTCTAATTGGTCAAATAATTAATTTGTTAGTAAAAGTAAATCCTTAATTATTTAAGTAAATGTAAAATGTTGAAGTCTCTGAAGTAGGAATCAAAAAAAATTCTACTTTCATTTACAGTTAAGTTATTTATAATATATATAATAAAGATAAAAAAATTAGACTAAAAAATAGTATGAATCAGAAGATCTACTAAAAATCTAATAAACAATCTAATAAAAAAATAAGTAATACAAAAAACTAGGAACTAGTTATTTTAATAAGTTTATTCAGTAGTTTATTCATAATTATTAACTGGTTTTACGAAAAATTATTTGATTGTCTTCCGTTCCAAACGAAAAACAAAAAAACATAGAAAAATATTCTTTTTTTTTTATAGTTATATATTTTATATAGTTTATAGAAAAAAAGGATATGATACCTCTTACTTTACTTTACTACTTTACCATAACATAGAATAAAAAAAAATCACTAAAATGTCTCAAATTATGGATTCTTTAAACAAATTAATTTATGGGATTAAATTATGGATATCATTTCAATTTGAAAATTGGAAATTCGATTTATTTAGATTTTCGAAAAAAAAAAAAGAAAAAATTCAAGCTTTTCAATTAAGATTTGCTAACTTAAATTTTTCGATGTGGCTTAATATGCGCGTGTAAATTAAATGAAATACAGCAAAAATATACAAAATATATAGAGATCTTAAGTATAAGTAGAAATTTTGATTAATTATTTAATTTTTATTAAATTTATTCATCAATTTCGCACGAAGTATTTTAAATTATAAATAAATATTATACTCCATAGAAAATTTTGTTTCTCCTAATTGAATATTTTAGGGAATTTTAATATATATATATATATTTCATATATTTTTAGTTAGATTATGCTTTTCTATAATGAAAAATTTGACTAAAAGGCCCTGTATGGTATAGAATCTAAAAAATACATGGATAATTAATTATATAGTAAACAAAGATTCGTTTGACCAATAGATGTTTTTCACATCCAACTACAACAATGAGTAATCCATTTTAAATGGCAGTTCCAAAAAAACGTACTTCTATTTCCAAAAAGCATATTCGTAAAAATTTTTGGAAAAAAAAGGGATATTGGGCAGCGTTAAAAGCTTTTTCAATAGCAAAATCTCTTTATTCCGGGAATTCAACTTTGTTTATAGAAAAAAAAAAATAAAAAAAATCTTCGTCGAATACGAACAATCGAAATACGAACAATAGAAGTCGGCCTAACCCAAAAAAATCTTATAACAAATTGGAACGATGATGCATCTTATAGTAAACAAAGTAAAACGATTCTACTATAGTAGGAATCAAAAAATTTGAAACAAAAAAAAGGAGTTTTATATGATTTATCCGTCTTTTCTACTAGGCAATTCCGCATCTCTAGCTATGAAGCTAATGAATTCGGTCGTTGTGGTCGGACTCTATTATGGATTTCTGACCACATTATCCATAGGCCCTTCTTATCTCTTACTTCTCCAAGCTCATTTTCAGGTTATAGAAGAAGGAGAAGAAGAAGCAATCGAGAAGGAGGTAGCCGCATCAACTGGTTTTCTGATAGGACAGCTCCTGATGTTCATATCGATCTATTATAGGCCTCCGCGTCTAGTATTGAGTAGGCCTCGTACAATAACTTTCATAACTGTACCTTATCTTTACCTTCATTACATGTGGTACAGTTACGAAGACTTTTTTGTTGATGAAAAATCTACTCGCAAAAATTCAATGCGTACGCGTAATCTCAGCATTCAATGTATATTCCTGAATAATCTCTTTTTTCAATTATTGAGCCATTTCTTTTTTTTCCCAAGTACAATGTTTTTCAGATTACTCAACGTTTATATGTTTCGATACAACAACAAGATATTATTTTTAACAAGTAGTTTTGTTGGTTGGTTAATTGGTCACATTTTATTCATGAAATCGGTTAGATTCGTATTAGTATGGATACAGCAAAATTATTTGGTTAGATCGGATAAGCCTGTTAGGCCTAAAAAGTACCTTTTCTATGTGTTTCGATTTTATCAGAATTTGATCTTCGATTTGAGAAATTTTTTTGGTCTAATCGGTGGTATTCTCGTATTTTTTACATGTCTACTCATTTTTAACAAAATGCCGTTACCTATTTTGACTTATAAACCGAAAGAAGCCGAAGTGGAAATAGACCGAGAAAAAGCTGAAGAATATTTTTATAGAATAGGCCTAGCGAAAGAAGGGGAATTTACCAAGGAAGAGCCTTCTCCTCCCCTTTTTAAACTTTTTAAAGTTTTTAAAGTTTTTAAAGAAGCATTCTATAAAAAAATCCCAACTTCTGATCAAAATGATGGAAAAAAAAGAATTTCTTTTTCACATCCACCTAGTTTAGCCGCTTTCTCGGGAATGATACAAAAAAAGACTTCTTTGTCTACAACAGAAAAATTATCATCTGATGAACTGTACAATTATGGGATTCGTACCAATGAACAAAAAAAGAACAGCTTAAGCACTGAATTTTCTAAAGAAATTGCAGTTTTAGACAGAAAAGGGCTTAAAGAGATAAATGGATTGGAAAAAAAAACTCGATTAGCCGATAAAAAAAAAGATAAAATACAATATTTCCAAAAAACATCTGATCCCCTCTTAAGGGGATCCCCTCGGGGACACCCCAAAAAGCCACCTGCGCCCACACCCTTCAAAAGATTAACTGACCTCTTCTTTCTTCCACCCGAAGCTCAACTTATAAAAAATAATGAAAGGTACCTAGAAAAATGTAGACCCGACGCGATAATTATAGCAGAATTTAGGTATTTCATGTCTTTTATAAACGATTCCTTGGCTCAAAGTAAAGGGTTTCATCAAAATTTTATTGAAAGGGAGGGAAAAATAAAAGAAATCGAGAAAAAAACTCTTTTCTGGCCATCCAGTCTACTAAAAAATATACAACAATTACGGAAACAAGAAAAAGATGCGGTGTTAGTGGAGGCTGATATTGCCGGACTGCCATGCAGGCGTGCAACTGTTTTGCTTTCTGGAGGGGAGAGTGACACAGATGAAAAAGAATCCAAAAAATTACATTTCAAACGTTATGTACCAAGATCACAATTTCGTCGAGAATTGATCAAAGGTTCCATGCGTGTTCAAAAATGTAAAACGAGTGTTTGGTCAATATATCTAGAAAAACCACATTCCAGATTTTTTACAAACAGAATAGATTCTTTGTTTTATACTTTTCTTAAGTATTGCGAGTTTATTAGAGGAATTTTTCTAGAGTATACGGGAAAAATCTCAGAATTTGAACGTTTGGTTTATTACTCTTCTTTCGAAGATGTCCTTCTTACTATAGAAGAATTGGAAAACGAACCGACCGAAAGGGAAAAAATAGACGAACAAATAATGGAGGCCGAAAGAGCCTGGGAGGAGGAGTATACGTACGGTCAACCACTAAGGGCTGCGCTTCTAGGCGCCCAGGCAATTCTTAGAAAATATATTATATTCCCTTTATTGATAGTAGCGAAAAATATTGGCCGTATGTTATTATTGCAACGGCCTGAGTGGTCGCAAGATTTCAAAGAGTGGAAGAACGAAGTATATATAAAATGTACCTATAACGGTATTCCATTCTCAACCGAAAAACTTCCTGAATACTGGTCAGAAGACGGTTTCCAGATAATGGCAGTCTCTCCTTTCCGCCTAAAACCTTGGCACGACGGATATAGGCCTTTTGATCGAGACCCTTATCAAGTTGTTAATAAATTTGATAGTTATGATGAAGTTGGTCCTACAGAAAAAAAAGGGTCTTTTAATAATATTAAGCAATCATGTAAAAGATTTGATAAGCGAGCGCGCCAAATATTTGCGCGAATACGCTACTTATTTGAGCGAGCACGTCAAAGAGCGTATCCATTTCGTAAAAAGTATAATAGTAAGAAATTACGCAAAAATAAACTTCGGGAATCATATAAAAAACATCAGGAATTATATAAAAAGGGATTATATATAAAACTTTGGGAATCATATAAAAAACTTTGGGAATTACATAAAGGGGAATTTTATGATAAACTTCAGGAATTATATAATAAATTTCAGGAATTATGTAAAATACTTCAGGAATTATATAATGACTTTCAGGAATTCGATAATAAATCTAAGGAAGCATCTAAAAAACTTCGGGAATTATATAAAAAAATAGAAAAAAAAAGCTGAAAAAAAAAGCTGAAGAAAAAGCTGAAGAAAAAGATATTGAATTGCCGTCGTATAAGCCTACTAGACATTCGTATCCTTCACTTAAGCTTCGTACTCGTATGTATACCGGAGATGGGTATACGTTTTATAGAACTTGGCGTAATGCTAATATGGGAAGGCAGACGGGTGGAGGTACCCCTGCTCTTCCTCCGTTGCCGGAGGAGGAGCCTCCTACATCTTTATCAAAATTTTTACAAAAAGGAATATTAATTATTGAAGGATATCCAGCGTCTATGTCTATAAATAATGGGAATTTTCTTATGTATCAAATGATAGGTATTTCACGGGCTCATAGGAGTAGACACAAAATTAATCAAAAAATATACAGATACATAGACAAAAACAATTCTGATTTGCTTATTCTTGAAAATATTTTATTACCTAGACGTCGTCGAGAATTGAGAATTCTAACTTGTTTCAACCCAAGGAATAATAAAGTTGTGGATAAAAACCCAGTATTTTACAATGGGAATAGGGTAAAAAACGGTAGTCAATTTTTTGATAAAAGCAAAGATCTTGATCGAGATAAAAAGAAACTTATCAAATTCAAATCCTTTCTTTGGCCGAATTATCGATTAGAAGATTTAGCTTGTATGAATCGTTATTGTATCCATACTAATAACGGCAGTCGTTTTAGTATGTTAAGAATACGTATGTATCCACGATTAAAAACTCATTTATGATACATTTATCTTATATATTCCTTATCGTCTAGTAGATAAATAGATGCGCACGCGCCTTGTCTTAGCGTCCAATTTCGATACATGATACTAATTCGATAACGTATCAATTAGATCCAGAAATGAATCAACAGAATTTTCTTTATTCATTTTATCAAAATGAATAAAGAAAATTCTGATTATTATGTGTACCAGATAAAAATAGCTGGCATTATTATTACTGATCGGCAAAATTCCATATTTGGTAAAAAAAAAGAAGTTTTAAATTTTATGACAAAAAAATCATTCATATCTGTTATTTCGCATGAAGAAAAAGAAGAAAACAGGGGGTCCGTTGAATTTCAAGTATTCCGTTTTAGCAATAAGATAGGAAGACTTACTTCACATTTGGAATTGCACAAAAAAGACTATTCATCTCAGAGAGGTCTACGAAAAATTCTAGGAAAACGGCAACGACTACTGGCTTATTTGTTAAAAAAAGATGGAGTACGCTATAAAGAATTAATCAGTCAATTGAACATTCGAAAGCTAAAATAAAAACACGTTAATTTGAAGAGTCGTTTTGAATTATTTGATTTATTAGATCTTGAATTTTGATGAACTTCTTTTTGTTTTCAGCAATTCATGGAAAACTGAATAATGAATCGGGGAAAACCTATGGCTGTACCAACTACAAGAAAAGACCTCATGATAGTCAATATGGGTCCTCACCATCCATCCATGCATGGCGTTCTCCGACTTATCCTTACTTTAGACGGTGAAGATGTTATTGACTGTGAACCAATATTGGGTTATTTACACAGAGGGATGGAAAAAATTGCGGAAAACCGAACAATTATACAATATCTGCCTTATGTAACACGTTGGGATTATTTAGCCACTATGTTCACCGAAGCAATAACGGTAAATGGGCCAGAACAATTGGGAAATATTCAAGTACCTAAGAGGGCTAGCTATATCAGAGTGATTATGCTGGAGTTAAGTCGTATAGCTTCTCATTTGTTATGGCTCGGCCCTTTTATGGCAGATATTGGCGCGCAGACCCCCTTCTTCTATATTTTCAGAGAAAGAGAATTGGTATATGATTTATTCGAAGCTGCCACCGGTATGAGAATGATGCATAATTATTTTCGTATCGGCGGAGTAGCTGCCGACCTACCTTATGGATGGATAGATAAATGTTTAGATTTTTGTGATTATTTTTTAACAGGGATTGCTGAATACCAAAAACTTATTACACGAAATCCTATTTTTTTAGAACGAGTTGAAGGAGTGGGCATTATTGGTGGAGAAGAGGCAATAAATTGGGGTTTATCGGGACCAATGCTACGAGCTTCCGGAATACAATGGGATCTTCGTAAAGTTGATCATTATGAGTGTTACGACGAATTTGATTGGGAAGTCCAATGGCAAAAAGAAGGAGATTCATTAGCTCGTTATTTAATACGAATCGGTGAAATGGCAGAATCCATCAAAATTATTCAACAGGCTCTAGAAGGAATTCCAGGGGGTCCCTATGAGAATTTAGAAATCCGACGCTTTAATAGAATAAAATATCCTGAATGGAATGATTTTGAATATCGATTCATTAGTAAAAAGCCATCCCCTGCTTTTGAATTGTCGAAACAAGAACTTTATGTAAGAGTCGAAGCCCCAAAGGGGGAATTGGGAATATTTTTGATAGGAGACCAGAGTGTTTTTCCTTGGAGATGGAAAATTCGTTCCCCGGGTTTTATCAATTTGCAAATTCTTCCTCAGTTAGTTAAAAAAATGAAATTGGCTGATATTATGACGATACTAGGTAGCATAGATATTATTATGGGAGAAGTTGATCGTTGAAATGATAATTGATACAACAGAGGTACAAGCTATCAAGTCTTTTTCCAGATTAGAATCCTTAAAAGAGGTTTATGAAACTATATGGATGCTTGTCCCTATTTTGATTCTCATATTGGGAATCACAACAGGTGTACTAGTAATTGTGTGGTTAGAAAGAGAAATATCCGCAGGTATACAACAACGTATTGGACCTGAATACGCCGGCCCTTTGGGAATTCTTCAAGCTCTAGCAGACGGGATAAAATTACTTTTGAAAGAGAACCTTCTTCCATCTAGGGGGGATACACGTTTATTTAGTATCGGACCCTCTATAGCAGTCATATCAATTCTACTAAGTTATTCAGTAATTCCTTTTGGCTATCGCCTTATTCTAGCCGATCTCAGTATTGGTGTTTTTTTATGGATTGCCGTTTCAAGTATTGCTCCAATTGGACTTCTTATGTCAGGATATGGATCAAATAATAAATATTCCTTTTTAGGTGGTCTACGGGCTGCTGCTCAATCAATTAGTTATGAAATACCATTAACTCTATGTGTGTTATCAACATCTCTACGTGTGATTCGTTGAGACATAAGTCTTCCTCCATTTCTTTTTAGGTTTCTAAGAATAAAAATTAAACGTATTAAATAGATATATCTTTCTTTCTTTTTTTATTCACTAGCCCGGATTGCTAAACTAAACTAGATAGTTAGATGAGTGAAAGAAAACAGCTTCGAAATTCGCAGTAAAAAAATTGAATCTCATTTCCTATGTACAAGGGTTAAACGAAAATAAACATAAGCAGTCAAGACTCTTTACCCCAAGATTGGTTAATAAGTCATCATGTCTTGAAGCGGGTTGAAAAGAACAACTCTATGGAGCTTTTACTATCTTTTGTATATGTTCCCATACATGAATTACCATAGAGATTGAGAAAAAATGAGTGGATGATTAGGAACACAAAAGTACACAAAGGATTCGTAATAGAGATTATGTAAGTTATTCGAAGAGACTTTTATACATAAAAGAAATACTAATTAGGGCTTTAAATTTGTAGAAACGATCAAGTAGTACTCCCAAAAATGAAATTCCGATCCAGAGTATGATCCTATCCACCGATTATATGAATAACTATCAGTAACGAAGTAATCCTTTACCCTTTCTTTCTTTTATTTAGGTTTAATATAAAAGTAAAGTAAAGGAACGAAAAGAAAGTATGGAATTGCAAAAAAAATCTTTTTTATCTGATATCCATATTAATGGAAATGAAATTTTTGTCATGTCATAAATAATGAATGTTTAATTCTTTTTTTTTCGGAATCGAAAAAAAAAAGTGAACTATTTATTGATATTGGTAATAAAGAGTATTTTTTTTGAAGGATCTAAGTTATTACTCAATAAAAAAATTGAAATTCTTAAACTTAAAGTAAGGGATAAGATCAATTCCGAAGCACTTTTTTTATAGTATAGCAGACAGAATTCCATTAGTCTAATTCAGGAACTTTCGATTGATTTTAACTTTATCTATCCTACAAGTATATCAAGATTAAATAAAGAATATCTAATCAGTCCCTAGATTTATTTATGGCTCTCGAGGAGCCGTATGAGGTGAAAATCTCATGTACGGTTCTGGAATAGCGATGATAAGAGTGATCTTATCATCGACTATGATTATCTAACAGTTCAAGTACAGTTGATATAGTTGAGGCGCAGTCAAAATATGGTTTTTGGGGATGGAATTTGTGGCGGCAACCTATAGGGTTTATTGTTTTTATAATTTCTTCTCTAGCCGAATGCGAGAGATTGCCTTTTGATTTACCAGAAGCAGAAGAAGAATTAGTAGCAGGTTATCAAACCGAATATTCGGGTATCAAATTTGGTTTATTTTATGTTGCTTCCTATTTAAATCTACTAGTCTCTTCACTATTTGTAACAGTTCTTTACTTGGGTGGTTGGAATCTCTCTATTCCATACATATTGATTCCTGAGTTTTTGGAAATAAATAAAGCGTATGGAGTCTTTGGAACAACAATTGGTATTTTCATTACATTAGCGAAAACTTTTTTGTTCTTGTTCATTCCTATCACAACAAGGTGGACTTTACCTAGACTGAGAATGGACCAATTATTAAATCTTGGATGGAAATTTCTTTTACCTATTTCTTTAGGTAATCTATTATTAACAACTTCTTCCCAACTCCTTTCATTATAAATTTATATAAAAAAATCGAATAGAATATTTGATATTCACTATAATTCAAATTCAAATATTCAAATTCAATTCACAACTTGTATCAAACAAGAGAAAGAAACAAAATCCAATTTATTATTGATATTTACTATATGTTCCCTATGGTAACTGGGTTCATCAATTATGGTCAACAAGCAGTACGGGCGGCAAGGTACATTGGTCAAAGTTTTATGATTACCCTATCTCATGCCAACCGTTTACCCGTAACTATTCAATACCCTTATGAAAAATTGATCACATCGGAGCGTTTTCGTGGTCGAATACACTTTGAATTTGATAAATGCATTGCTTGTGAAGTATGTGTTCGTGTATGTCCTATAGATCTACCTGCTGTTGATTGGAAATTGGAAACGGATATTCGAAAGAAACGATTGTTTAATTACAGCATTGATTTCGGAATCTGTATATTTTGTGGTAATTGTGTTGAGTATTGCCCAACAAATTGTTTATCAATGACTGAAGAATATGAGCTTTCTACTTATGATCGTCACGAATTAAATTATAATCAAATTGCTCTGGGTCGTTTACCAATATCAATAACGGATGATTACACAATTCGAACAATTTTGAATTCGCCTCAAACAAAAGAGAAATCTCATAACAAATGAGAAATCTTGTGATGGAAGAAATTACTAAGGTTCTTTTATTTAATTTTAAATTTAAATTCAAAAAGTTGATTTTTTTATTTTGGTCAAAAATTACAAACCCCGACTATTCTATTCACTATTCTATTGATTGATGAAAATCACAACTTAATTTGTATTGAAAATCTGTTTACTGTAATGATTTCCAATAGTTTTAGTTTCGAACGACTCTTTCAGATAAAAAAAGAATGCGATGGGTCCAATAACTTTAATATGTATATCAAATTAGGATTTCATTTAATTAGCAATAATTAGTAGCGCATGAACTTCTTTTTTCCTGTCCAAGTCAATAAGATCATGAAAAATTCCTATTTTTTTATCTCTTATTTTACATATAATGGATTTAACTGGAGCAATACATGATTTTCTTTTAGTCTTTCTGGGGTCAGGTCTTATATTAGGGGGTCTCGGAGTGGTATTATTTACCAATCCTATTTTTTCTGCCTTTTCACTGGGATTGGTTCTTGTTTGTATATCTTTATTTTATATTCTAGCAAACTCGCATTTTGTAGCTTCTGCACAACTCCTTATTTATGTAGGAGCTATAAATGTTTTAATAATATTTGCTGTAATGTTCATGAGTGGGCCAGAATATGGCAAAGATTTTCATCTTTGGACTGTTGGGGATGGGGCTATTTCGTTGGTTTGTACAAGTCTTTTTGTTTCATTAATTATTACTATTCTAAATACGTCATGGTATGGGATTATTTGGACTACAAGATTAAACCAGATTCTAGAACAAGATTTGATAAATACTAGTCAACAAATTGGAATTCATTTATCAACAGATTTTTTTCTTCCATTTGAACTCATTTCAATAATTCTTTTAGTTGCTTTAATAGGTGCAATTTCTGTGGCTCGCCAATAAGTCAATAATTTATTTTTAAAACTAGCAATCCAAATAAAAATGAAATTTTATCCTATTCATTTCCATTCAATTTTATTCGAATTGATGCATAAAACGGAAATACTTTATAGATAGTTAGATTTATTAACAAACAAACTATTTTTTTATTCTTAAATTAAACTCCTCTATTCGAACTTCTTATATTCTAGTCAATAAAATCGGTTTAATTATTGTTCATATTGAAAAGAATCGAGATTGATAAGGAGTTGGTTAATGATGCTCGAACATGTACTTGTTTTGAGTGCCTATTTATTTTCTATAGGAATCTACGGACTATCCACGAGCCGAAATTTGGTTCGGGCTCTTATGTGTCTTGAACTTCTATTGAATGCAGTTAATCTAAATTTTGTAACATTTTCTGATTTTTTTGATAGTCGCCAATTAAAAGGAAACATTTTCGCAATTTTTGTTATAGCTATCGCAGCCGCTGAAGCTGCTATTGGACTGGCTATTGTTTCCTCAATTTATTGTAACAGAAAATCAACTCGTATCGATCAATCGAATTTATTGAATAAGTAGTTGTTTTTTTTTTTTAATTCTATTATATTCGGATTATAGATATATTAGAATTATAGAAATTAAATTTTTAATAGTCATCAATTCAAATTACATTACTAAGTATGGTACCTTAAGGTATAATCATACTTTCAAAAATGTAATAAATAAATATAAAGTATTTTGGACCTCTTTTTTTTTTATTTATTTTCTAATAAGCCGATCCAATCCAGAAGTAGATTAATTCAAAAATTCTGGTAAATCATTGATTCGTCTGGTATTTGAATATTTGATTCATTTACTTTAACTAGAACTAGATCGAAATTTAATGAAGTTAAAAAAAAAATTATAGATTCAATGTCACATTCAGTAAAGATTTATGATACATGTATAGGGTGTACTCAATGCGTACGAGCTTGTCCTACGGATGTATTAGAAATGATACCTTGGGATGGATGTAAGGCTAAACAAATAGCCTCTGCTCCGAGAACAGAGGACTGTGTTGGTTGTAAGAGATGTGAGTCTGCCTGTCCAACCGATTTTTTAAGTGTTCGAGTTTATCTAGGGCCTGAAACAACTCGCAGTATGGGTCTAGCTTATTGATACGTTTCAGAAAACTCCACTTGAATCCAGTCTATTTGGATTTTTTTTACCGACAAAAACCCGTACCCTAACTATAGTTAGGGTACGGGTTTTTTTTGGATCAAGTGTATCTTGTCTTTACCATGAATTATTTTCCTTGGTTAACTACAATTGTAGTTTTGCCCCTATTTGCAGGTTCTTTAATTTTCTTTTTTCCTCATAGAGGAAATAAGGTTATCCGGTGGTATACAGTATGTATTTCAATGCTAGAGCTCCTTATAACAACCTACGCATTCTGTTATCATTTCCAACCAGACGATCCATTAATACAACTGGCAGAAGATTATAAATGGATCAATTTTTTTGATTTTCACTGGAGATTAGGAATAGATGGACTTTCGATAGGGCCCATCTTACTGACGGGATTCATCACTACTTTAGCTACGTTAGCGGCTTGGCCGGTTACTCGAAATTCTCGATTATTCTATTTCATGATGTTAGCAATGTACAGTGGCCAAATAGGATCGTTTTCGTCCCGAGACCTTTTACTTTTTTTCATAATGTGGGAATTAGAATTAATTCCTGTTTATCTACTTTTATCTATTTGGGGGGGAAAGAAACGTCTCTATTCAGCTACTAAGTTTATTTTGTATACCGCAGGGGGTTCCATTTTCCTATTGCTGGGAGCTCTGGGTGTTGGTTTATATGGTTCCAATGAACCAACATTAAATTTTGAAACATTAGTTAATCAATCGTATCCTCTGGCATTAGAAATAATATTCTATATTGGATTTTTTATTGCTTTTGCTGTAAAATTATCGATTATTCCTTTACATACATGGTTATCAGATACCCATGGAGAAGCACATTACAGTACTTGTATGCTTCTAGCCGGAATCTTATTAAAAATGGGAGCGTATGGATTGGTTCGTATCAATATGGAACTATTACCTCATGCTCATTTTAAATTTTCTCCCTGGTTGATAATAATAGGCACAATACAAATAATCTATGCAGCTTCAACATCTCTTGGGCAACGTAATTTAAAAAAAAGAATAGCCTATTCCTCTGTATCTCACATGGGTTTCATAATTATAGGAATTAGTTCTATAACCGATACGGGACTTAATGGAGCCATTTTACAAATAATCTCTCATGGCTTTATT